TCTCATAGAAAGTGCGTATACACTTAACAAAACGTCTTCTTCTTTGAACAATAAAGAGGGAAAGAAATAAAAAAAAGTCTAGTCTTTCTCAGTATCTATCTATAAAGATAGTAAGAGCTCATTCCATTGATTGAAATAGAAAATTTCGGAAGAATTTTAGGTTAGAAGAAATTTCCAATCATCGGAATCCCTTTCTTTTCGAAATACAAACACGGGAATCACTGAAATATCTCTTTGAGAGAAAGAGTATGATTCATATCATAGATAACTCCATTGGAGTCCAATGGGATTCGAAATTCAGAGATTTTGATTTTAAATAGTTCAAAACGCGTTGCAGAACGATCTATAAAAAAATTGATACGGTTTGATTCCTCAACTCAATTAGTAGTACTTCTAGAGCCCACTTCTTCCCCACACTACGAGTGAAAGGGAAAATGTAAAGACTACCATTAAAGCAGCCCAAGCGAGACTTACTATATCCATGTGAATTATGTCCCCTATCTCTATAAATACGAAGGAATTTTTCCATTATTCCTCCCTAATAATAGTGGAATCCATGGCGCAGAGTCAAAAAGGGATTCTGACCGAACACTATCGAGAAACCAATCCAATAAATCGATTATGATTTCGAATCGGGAAAGATTAAACACAAGCAAAATACGTAGTAAGATCCGAAGGGAATGGGAACATATAGGAATAAGAATAATAAGGCCTATTCTTTTTTTGTTTTGTTGACCTTAGTAAGTAAAAACAGACAAGGGAGAAATCACGAAAAACCAGAAATATCTATCTATTACAGACCTCTATTTCCCCATTTGATCCGGTACCCCCCTTCCCCATTATCGCTCTGAAAGAGGGGGCTTGTCTAGGGGTTGCCGCAAAGAAATTCTTTCTGTTTGCCCCTTTTTCTATAAAAGTCAATTATCAATCCAATCTAATATTGGTTGGATACCTGAGCACTCGGAGATTCTCGCGAGTCCGTCGTATATTGCACTTCCTTCCAAAACTCTTAATTGAATCAGATTTCCTATTCAGGCTCTACAATCTGATTCAAGATCCAGTCATTAGACACTCCCTTAGTAATAGAAGGGAATCGTGAAGTCTTGATAGACCCTCTACCAGTAGATTCGAATATTTTCTTGAATCCTAGATGCGAACGAGCATTCACACTCTTTTTGTTTAGAAAACCCTCAGACCACATGCTTAGAATCAACAAAACATTAACAGTCTGTTTCCTCTGCTTCTAACGGGGAAGAATTCTGCGAGTTCTATAAGCGGAACCGAAGAGAAGAAGAGATTTCGAGTTTTTTTGTTGATCAGGCGACACCCGGATTTGAACTGGGGAAAAAGGATTTGCAGTCCCCCGCCTTACCACTCGGCCATGCCGCCAAAATAATACAAAATAGATGAAAATTTTCCCAGATTGCTGAAGTTTTATTGTACTTGGATTTTGACTCCTGTTTTCCTTAATCCTTTTCCTAAAAGAAACACCCTTTTTGGATTTTATCCATCCCTTCGATTGATTGTATAGTATTGGAAAATCCACAATGCTAAAAACATTCTCTGGCTTTTCTATTGAGAAAAAAAATGTGGATTTTCAGCCGACAAACTTGAACCATTAACTATTGACTGCTTAGTTCGAATTAATGACGATTCTGGGATTTGAATCGCAAATTGTGTTTTCCTAATGACATAAGAAAATACAAATTGAGACAGAACTAATCAGTATTGATTTTTTCAATCAAAAAATTCTTCTCAATTTCAATTATAACAAAACATATCAGTATATGTAAACCCCAGAACATAAATTGTTACACAGATATCTATTATTTAGATATATTGTCTATAGGTAATTATCATAAAATTATCCTACTTCACTTCAATTTTTCATTAAATAGAAATTCTCTTTTGATAGAACACGACCCGGACTGTCCCGAATAGAACCAGCAATAAAAGAGAAGTCGGATATTATAGCTATCCGCATACGTGTTTAATAAGTGCAACCCTTCTTATACACTTCAAATCATATTCTATTCAAAAATCAGTAAAGTAAAGTAGAAATATTTCTCTTCTCTGCGAATCGTTTTTTTTTTTGAATAACGAAATCTCTAACATAAAGACGGTTAAGTGCTACAAAAATGGATCCTATGTTGTTTCTGATTTTTCTGTCTTTGTATTTATCTCCCAAATACCGAATCCTTTTATTTTTCTCAAATTCGAATATGTAATATCATAATAATGGTATAATTGAAATCCTTTTTGTTTTGCTATTATATACAAAACCTTATGACTTTAACTTTAATAAGTCTAAGTGACAGAATTCTGTTTCTAGGACTGTTTTATCAATTCCTTTCCATTTTGATCTGTTGCAACTTCCAATTTAAGTAGAAAATTCTCTTTATTCCTCCGTTCAAACGTAGTTCATACATTTCATTCCAAATATGGAGTTGGATAAAATTTCATGTGATTCAGTAAACAGAATAGAAATTCCATCAGTGCT